ACCAGTGGAAGTGAAGACTGGGTTTTAAATAATCCGGATAAAAACATTCATAATTGGGGTGATAGTGGCAGTTCTAGTTACAGTAATCTTGATCATTTATTCGGTGTCAAGGACATTTGTAATTTTATCTCTGAGAACACTTTGTTAGTTAAGGATAGAACTGGGTACGGTTATTATATATATTTTGATACTGAAAATAATAGTTTTGAGATTGATAATGATCATTCTTTTCTGAGTGAACTGGAAAGTTATTTTTATACTTATCAGAATTCTAGTTATCTGAATAATGGATCTAAGAGTGATGATCCCTATTATGATCATTATATATATGATACTAAATATAGTTGGAATAATCACATTACTAATTGCATTGACTGTTATCTTCATTCTCAAATTTGTATTGATAATTACATTTTAAGTGATAGTGACAGCCGCAGTGACAGTTACATTTATAGTTTCATTTGTGATCAAAGTCGAAATAGTAGTAAAAGCGTGAATTCCGGTATAAGACCTAGCACAAAGGATAGTGATTTAACTAGAAGAGAGGGTTCTAATGATCCCAATGTAATTAAAAAGTACAGGAATTTGTGGGTTCAATGCGAAAGTTGTTATGAATTAAATTATAAGAAATTTTTGAAGTCAAAAATGAATATTTGTGAACACTGTGGATATCATTTGAAAATGAGTAGTTCAGATAGAATCGAACTTTTGATTGATCCAGGTACTTGGGATCCTATGGATGAAGACATGGTATCTCTGGATCCCATTGAGTTTCATTCGGAAGAGGAACTTTATAAAGATCGTGTCGATTCTTATCAAAGAAAAACAGGATTAACGGAGGCTATTCAAACGGGCATAGGTCGGCTAAACGGTATTCCCATAGCAATTGGAGTTATGGATTTTCGGTTTATGGGGGGTAGTATGGGATCTGTAGTAGGGGAGAAAATCACCCGTTTGATCGAGTATGCTACCAATCAATTTCTACCGCTTATTATAGTGTGTGCTTCCGGAGGTGCACGCATGCAAGAAGGAAGTTTGAGCTTAATGCAAATGGCTAAAATATCTTCTGCTTTATATGATTACCAATCAAATAAAAAGTTATTATATATATCCATCCTTACATCTCCCACTACTGGTGGGGTGACGGCTAGTTTTGGTATGCTGGGGGATATCATTATTGCCGAACCCAATGCCTACATTGCATTTGCAGGCAAAAGAGTAATTGAACAAACACTGAATAAGACGGTACCCGAAGGTTCACAAGCGGCTGAATATTTATTTCATAAGGGCTTATTCGATTCAATCGTACCGCGTAATCTTTTAAAAAGCGTTCTGAGTGAGTTATTTCAGCTCCACGCCTTTTTTCCTTTGAATCAAAATTAAATCAAGTAGGGCATTAAGTTCAATTATTTCATTTGTAGAAAGCTAGTAGTTAGTTTATCGGAATTAAGGTGAAAATCATAAGGATGGAGTTTTCTTTGGTAATGGTAATATAAGTAATATCTAATTGTAGCAAAGAATAAAAAGTTTAAGTTGCGGATAATTTTTTTTTTTTATCGCGATCTTTTTTCTATACTATATTTCTGATTCCTAATTAGGAAGTTACAATCAACAAGATACAAGATAAAAGGGTGAACTCTTCTTTTATCGAAATTAGGTTAGGCAAATAAAAAGAATTATGTTTTCTCTTCTTATGGTATCTATATCTAATTCAATCAAATAGAAATATAGATTTTTTTATCTTTCTATATCTCTTGAAAATCTTCATTTATTTTTACTAAGAATCTCTCTTGGATCGGATTCTAAAAAATCCTTCGGGAATTAAACTCTTTTTTCTTTATTAAATTAGAAGACAAGAACAAAAGAAGAATAAAATAAAGAATAATAATGGTTATCATACACATATTTCGTGTAGAAAAATGAAAACGAATAGGGAGATTTGTTTAGTTCTAAATTCTTTGCACTTATTATATACTCAATACTCATTTATTAGATAGACTTAGTATAATTATAGAATATATGAATTATAATTTTTATAAGATATCTTTATATTATAATATAAGATGTACTTATTTTATAATAATATAACAATAACAGGTACAAATATTAAACTGAGGTACTCATTGCTATGACAATTATAAATTTACCTTCTATTTTTGTGCCCTTAGTGGGCCTAGTATTTCCGGCAATTGCAATGGCTTCTTTATTTCTTCATGTTCAAAAAAACAAGATTGTTTAGACTCTATGTGACCAACTCTCATTCATTTTTTTAAAACCTAGTTAGAATAACACAAATATATATTTAGTGGAATATGGTATACTATGTGACTTTACCCAAACATAAATGAAAGAGCCCTTATGTAATGCATGCAAAAACGCGATATGGGTAAATGGATTATGTCTATTTTCAAGGGTCAGCAAATGTCTGAAATAGAAGATCATATATATGTAGATATATATAAATATCTATAATGGGATCATACGAAGGGAATGTTATTATTTTAGTTAGATTTATAACTAATTTTATGAACTATTCCGAATTACTCCTAAAGGTTTACATCAAAATAGTGCTAGTTGATGAGAGTTACTTCGGAAACAAAAAGAATAAAATTAAATTAATTTGGGTTATTCTCTCAATTCTAATAAAATGCAACTAGATCTAGTATGAATTGGCGATCAGAACGTATATGGATAGAACTTATAACGGGTTCCCGAAAAACAAGTAATTTCTGTTGGGCCTTTATCCTTTTTTTAGGTTCATTAGGATTCTTATTAGTTGGAACTTCCAGTTATCTTGGTAGGAATTTGATATCTTTATTTCCGTATCAGCAAATAATTTTTTTTGCACAAGGAATTGTGATGTCTTTCTATGGGATAGCAGGTCTATTTATTAGCTCTTATTTGTGGTGCACAATTTCATGGAATGTAGGTAGTGGTTATGATCGATTCGATAAAAAAAAAGGGATAGTGTGTATTTTTCGTTGGGGATTCCCTGGAAAAAATCGTCGCATCTTCCTCCGATTCCTTATGAAAGATATTCAGTCCATACGAATCGAAGTTAAAGAGGGTATTTATACTCGTCGTGCTCTTTTCCTTTATATGGAAATCAGAGGCCAAGGGGCTATTCCCTTGATTCGTACTGATGAGAATTTGACTCCACGAGAAATCGAACAAAAAGCCGCCGAATTGGCCTATTTCTTGCGTGTACCAATTGAATTAAAATGAATGGGGATGCTTTTATAACTAAGCAGAAGAGAAAAAATTAAAGAATCTCCGTTTTTCTATAACATAACTTAATTTAAGTTTTTTCAGAGCGCTCATTCGAACTAAAGCTATATGGAACAAATATAATACAAAATTATTTTTGTTCACAAAAAAGAGTCTATTATATGTATAGAAATCCACCCAAATAAATTCAGTAACCAATCGAAATAATGGATTCATCTCCTAGGCCAAAACATTTCGTAATAAAGAATTTATTTTTTTATTTTAGGTCCAATATTTTGAATTGATATGTTAGATATAGATAATATCTTGTAAATTATCTCTCGTTTGTTAATATCAATCGACCTTTATTTTTTATCTTTTGGGTTCTTTAATGATTAAACAATTGAATCTCTTATAACGATCCAATTTCTGTCTTGCTTTGACATTCATTTTTGATCATCACAATATTCTTCATAAATTTCCCTCAACTATTACCGAATTATGCCTGAAAAAGCATATTGCTTTTTTTATTATTATTTCTTCACTCGAACTGGACTTTTTTTATTCTATTTCTGTATTCTTTCTAGATTCAAAGACTAATCGCAGAATGACAAATAAAAAAAATAAAATAGATTCATGGGCTCGATACTTCGGATGTAATATAGCTCAGACTTGATCGAAATATTAGATCGTATATGGTCATGAGGTGGGGCGGGTTCATTAACAATTCACAGATGAAAAAAAAAAATGGCAAAAAAGAAAGCATTTATTTACATTCTATATCTTGTATCTATAGTATTTTTGCCCTGGTGGATCTCTCTCTTATTTAATAAAAGTCTTGAATCTCGGGTTCTTAATTGGTGGAATACAAGACAATCCGAAACCCTTTTGAATGACATTCAAGAAAAGAGTATTCTAGAAAAATTTATAGAATTAGAGGAACTCGTCCTATTGGACGAAATGATAAAGGAATATCCGGAGACACATCTACAAAAACTTCATATAGGAATCCACAAAGAAACTATTCAATTGATCAAGATACATAATGAGGATCATATTCATACAATTTTACATTTCTCAACAAACATAATATCTTTCATTATTCTAAGCGGTTATTCCATTTTGGGTAATGAAGAACTTGTTATTCTTAACTCTAGAGTTCAGGAATTCCTATATAACTTAAACGACACAATAAAAGCCTTTTCTATTCTTTTAGTAACGGATTTATGTATCGGATTCCATTCGCCCCATGGTTGGGAACTAATGATTGGCTCTGTATACAAAAATTTTGGATTTGTTCATAATGATCAAATTATATCTGGCCTTGTTTCCACCTTTCCAGTTATTCTAGATACAATTTTTAAATATTGGATCTTCCGTTATTTAAATCGCGTATCCCCGTCACTTGTAGTGATTTATCACTCAATGAATGACTGAAAAATGATCCACTGATATTAAGCCAATTATAATGTTTCTTACTTTGTACATAAATAAAGCATTCCAAATCGTGCTTAATCTTTTTTATATTTCTTTATATTTATATTTGTACCTATTCTAAGGGATTCCCCCTATATTCTAGTAAAATTTTTCCAGTACAAAAAAAATAGATAGGGAATTATACTAAGTACCTAAACAATTTATTGTAGAAATTATCGGGATCAACAATTGAACCATGCAAACTAGAAATAATACCTTTTCTTGGATAAAGGAAGAAATTCCTCGATCTCTTTCCGTATTGCTCATAATATATATAATAACTCAGGCATCCATTTCAAATGCATATCCCATTTTTG